AGTCTTATCTCTTTCTCGCATCCATTCTCCATTACACTGCTGTAACAAAAATATCGGATACGGCAATATAGAAATGTTTCGTACATGAAGCCGTGATCTGATAGCTATACAGACTTAGATAGATAGAAATTTATCTTGATCTGGAATCAAAGAAAGATAGTGGAAATGGATCTTATCTTGTGACTTTAAAGAAAGGTTTCTCTGTATCTGTTCTATCAAATTTTAATATCAGAATAGCGGATATAGTTATAATTAAATGGGTCAGGTCCACTTACTTTTTCTTTTTACCTTTTCTTTTGTTGATTTCGAATCTTTTCAATGGATTTGCTTGGTATAATGGCAATATAGGGATCTTTGGCGATACAAGAGGCGGCTTTTTTTTATTCATAATAATGAAAATTTTCCGAACAAATGTTCCATTTTATAACTAGAACTGCTATATTCTAACTCAGTATAATGATAACGTAGTATCTGGTTAGTTCCCTTTGTATTCCAAAAAAAAAAAGATCTCTATTTTCTGAATACTATGACTGGACTTTTATGAAAAAAAATGGATGAAAAAAAAGCCCCTTATCGGATTTGAACCGATGACTTACGCCTTACCATGGCGTTACTCTACCACTGAGTTAAAAGGGCTTATTTTATTTAATTCCCCGACGAGTCACTATGTAGATAAAATCTCTATATGCACATATATTATATACATATAAGTACAATATACTCATAGTGGCTGGTGGCTGATTTTTGAATAATCAAATGGATTTTCCTAGAAAGTCTAGGGTCAAATGAATTGTTTCAAGACTAGCCCTAATTTCTTTTATTGAGATGATCCTTAATGAAAACAAAATTCACTTGATTGATACATAACATACACGTACACTTACCAATTTGACATAAAATCAATTTCAAGATATTTTATCGAATCATGTCATGAAGAGATTCTACTTGTCCCCTTGAACTAAAGTCTTAAAGAAAATTTTTGATAACTTTTTGATTTTGATCCCGCTTACTAGATTAGATTTATATAGAGAATGTTGATTCTAATGAACGATTCATGAATATGAATTGAATGACGAATCGGAAAATTCTATACAATTCTGAAAAACGAAAAGATCTCTCGGATCTGATCATTCCATTATCATTATATTGACAATTTCAAAAAACTGATCATACTATGATCATAGTATGAGGGCGGTTGGTCAAGTTGGCCCCCATCGTCTAGTGGTTTAGGACATCTCTCTTTCAAGGAGGCAGCGGGGATTCGAATTCCCCTGGGGGTAGGGTACTACGAAAGGAAGTTAATCATGGATTACCAATAAGCCTAAAATGAATTCTTCCTGGGTCGATGCCCGAGCGGTTAATGGGGACGGACTGTAAATTCGTTGGCAATATGTCTACGCTGGTTCAAATCCAGCTCGGCCCAATAATCCGCCAATCTACCATGAGATTGTATAAATCCCCCTGTCCTTCAGAAATACCCCATACGAAGATAAAAAAGAATCAAATTTTCTGCTCGATCCCCTATTTCCTTTCCCCGGGATTGTAGTTCAATCGGTTAGAGCACCGCCCTGTCAAGGCGGAAGCTGCGGGTTCGAGCCCCGCCAGTCCCGACGGATCAAAATCAAATAAATACATCAATTCATTTTTCCCTTTACTATGAACTAGTAAAGGGTGTCGAGGGGCATACTTTCATTCCCAAAGCAAAAAGGAGTCTTTATTTCTTTTTTTCTTTCCTATTTTTTACATTTCGCTTTTATTGTTTGTTTAGATTTGGAACTGTGTAATTAATCGAAGTGGAAAGGCAATCTGATTATTCTTCATCAGATGATTGTCCAAGGAAGACTCAAGGTAGGTTATAGAAAAAAAACAAGGAAACGGATGATAAATAAAGGAATTTTGGATTGATTGAGTCAGGAATCCTAATTTGGATTCGGTATGGATAAAAGAACCTCCTATGTTATACTATTCAAGTCTTGACGACGGGTTGATTTGATAGATCAGATATTGTTATTCATGATATTGATCCGATTCAAGATCGTCGAGAGGTAATTCATTCATTGAATTTACAGCCGAAAGATTTATCATCTCTAGGGGATTAAATCCCGAGTTATTGCGAAGTAAAAAACCGATGAGATTATGGAAGTAAATATTCTTGCATTTATTGCTACTGCACTATTCATTCTAGTTCCTACGGCCTTTCTGCTTATCATTTACGTAAAAACAGTCAGTCAAAATGATTAATTCAATTGAATGAAACCTTCCTTCTGAGTTCTTATCAAAAATTAACGAAATCAAATGAAAAGGATTCCAATTTCACGTCGTAACTTAAATGAAATGAGCGCACTATAATCGGCAGTTTTCTAAGAGATAGATAGTATGGTAGAAAGATGCATCTTTCTACCATACTATCTATCTCTTAGTCTATAAACTTAGTCTATAAAGTTGTAATCTAGAATAAAGATAAAGGCTTAAGTTTCTATAGATCAATCTACAGTATTCT